CATGCATAAATTAAACCAACAATTAGGATAAACACGAAAATTAAAGCTTCTATAAATACGGATACCCCCAATACATCGAAACTCATTGCCCACGGATAAAGAAAAACCGTTTCAACATCAAAAACAACAAAAACTAGAGCAAACATATAATAACGGATTCTAAACTGTAACCAAGCATCGCCCATTGGTTCTATTCCCGATTCATAACTAGAAAGTTTCTCTGGCCCTTTATTAATCGGGGCTAAAATTCCAGAAATAAGAAATGCCAAAATAGGAATAAGACTCGATATTATTAGAAATGCCCAAAAAATATCATATTCGTAAAGCAAAAACATAGATGTACTCCTATGAATGTGGAAAATCTAACAGATTCGTATTAGTCGATTCGAATTGGAATTAATTATCAAGTCAGCCATAACTGTTTATAATTTAAAGCGAACTGCTCAGTTTCGTTTGTTTCCTGTGGTACATATCTCATTTCAAGATAGAAATATAACCATATATATTTTTAGTATAACGTACAAAGAAAACACAAAAAACTCTCGCATTTTCGCCTGATTTCGGATTCTCTCTAAAGAAAAGGAATTCCAGATTGCAATCCAATCTCTTTTTTATTATTTCTCTTTTTTATTATTTCTCTTTTTTATTATTTCTATTATATATTTATTATTATATATTTTTATTATTAATATTATATATTTATTATTAATTATTATTAATTAATTTGAATATTAATTATTTAAAATAAAGAAAAATCCAATTTTCATTTTAAAATTTGAATTTTTTTTTCGAATTCTTTTTCTATTTTATTTATCTATACTAATATTTATACTAATTTCTAATTAATATTCAATATATTTTTTTTTAGTTCAAATTTATTCTAGTTAAAATTTCATTATTTTATTAATTTATTATTTTATAAATTTATTATTTTATAAATTATTTTATTTGTTTTTATTTGTTAATTCTCAATTTCATTTTAATATTTTAATAAAATATAACAAATTCATATTGATAATAAATAAAAAAAGATTTTTACAAGAAAATATTTATATTTTAATAATAAAGAAAAATTAATTAAATATTGAAATTAAGAAATTCATTATAATAATTAAATATTGAAATTAAGAATTAAATATTGAAATTAAGAAATTCATTATAATAATAAATATTCCATTGGAAATTAAATAGAAAAAGAAAATTGAAATTTAGAAATCCATTTGAAAATTTTAGAATAGTATATTTAGACTACTATATACATAGTATACTACATACATACTAATATACTAACATACAGACTAATAATAATATAGAATAATATAGATTAACATATTAATTATTTAAGTTAAGATATTATCTATTATTAGTATAAGAAACAATTTAGACTACTAATATTTTATTTAGAATATTTAGTTATTTAGTATTTATATTTATTAGTATTTATATTTATTAGTATTAGTAAATTATTAGTATTAGTAAATATTAGTAAGTATTAGTAAATATTAGTAAAAGTAAAAAAAAGTAAATAAGTAAATATAAACATTAATTAGTAGTATTAGTAGGAATATTAGGGCTATACGGACTCGAACCGTAGACCTTCTCGGTAAAACAGATTAAACTTATTATTAGAAAAATGATTTGAATTGCTTTACAGACCCAACGTGCATCTTTTTTGCATTGGGCTTTTTCATTAACTGATAGAAAGATCAGTTAATCTACCATCTTTTTTCTTGACAGAAAGATAAGGAGATGGCTCCATGTGCTCTGATTTTTTTTTATTCCAATCTAAGAGCACTACCAAAGTGTTTCAAAGAAGGGTTATCCTGACGTAGGTTTGCTTCTGGCCTGGATCAACTTAAGTTAAATGGAGTCTCTATCGACCTTCTGAAATTGAAATTAAGGAATCAAATATGAAACTTCATACACCTTAAAGTTCATAAGATAGGACGAAAAGATAATTTTTTTGAGGTCCCTATACTCATTAGGCCTAGCATTGAATAGACTAGGTATTCACCTTATCAATATCTCAAAATCTCAAATCAATGATGGGTTCTATTTGCCGTCTAAATTAAATGTACACTAGAATTGTACCGAACCCTTTGTCAGGCTATTGTTCTCTTGTTTTGTTCCCTAAAAGTCATGGAGTAAGACATCGATTTCTCAATAAGATCAACTCTTTTGATTACATGATGGACTCCTCTGAAAAAACATTGGCGCGCGTGTAAACGAGGTGCTCTACCTAACTGAGCTATAGCCCTTGTGCTTTTGATCCATATTTTATCATATTATGTAGAGAATTTATTGTCAAGATGAATATTACATGATCTAATCTCTTTGATTGGTATTGCTTATTAAGTAATATTCCATTTATAATCCATCGATATGATAGGTCCCCACTTGTTTTTCTTTGTAATAATAAATGACCTACTTAACTCAGTGGTTAGAGTATTGCTTTCATACGGCGGGAGTCATTGGTTCAAATCCAATAGTAGGTATAGGT